GTTGTTTGATCAAGTAAGGGAAACTCAATAGAATTCATAATTGTCTCAATGTTATTTTTTTTTCATTGTTTTTTGCGGAATATTCACGAACTAAGACCATTCTAATGCTCCTTTTCTCCATGCATAAACTAAACCAACAATTAGGATAAGCACGAAAATTAAAGCTTCTATAAATACGGATAACCCCAATACATCAAAACTCATTGCCCATGGATAAAGAAAAACAGTTTCAACATCAAAAACAACAAAAACTAGAGCAAACATATAATAACGGATTCGAAATTGTAACCAAGCATCGCCCATTGGTTCTATACCCGATTCATAACTAGAAAGTTTCTCCGGCCCTTTGCTAATCGGGGCTAAAACTCCGGAAATTAGAAATGCTAAAATAGGAATAACACTTGATATTATTAGAAATGCCCAGAATATATCATATTCGTAAATCAGAAACATAGGCGCACTCCTATGAATGTGGAAAATATACTAGATTAGTCAAGTCGAATTGGAATTAATTCCTAACTCACCCATAACCGGTTAGTCAAAACAACAATTTATTTTGATTCAACTACCTATTTCAAGATTCATCGACTATAATTTTTCCATTACGTTTACTTCGATTTTTTCGATATTGATATAATATTGATATAGTCTATTGATGATATAGTCTATTGATATAGTATAAATAGATATTGCTCTTATATAAATCTCCTCTCGCCTTTTCACTTCACTTCGGATTCTCCCTAAAAAATGGGGAATTCAAAATCCAATTTTCATTTTTTGTTTAGTTGTTTAGAACTTTTAAATTCTATTAGAAATTTTTCTTTTATTAGAAATACAAAATTTAGAAATTAAAAATGGAATATTCTAAATTCAAAGAAATTGAAAAATTTTTTATTCTATTTCTATTCTATTTATATATTTAGTATTCTATATTTAATATTATTTAAATTTAATATTATTTAATATTCTATATTCTATTTCTTTAATATTCTATTTCTATATTTAATATATTTAATATTCTAGAATATTCATTCTAGAATATTCTATTTATAAGTATTCTATTTTCTATTTATATATTTATTTTTAATAATTTTTTAATATTTTAATATTCTTTTTATTTTCATTTTATATATATTTCTATTTTATATATTTTATTTTAATTATATAAATTATATATTAGTTAATATTTTATATATTTTATTTTAATTATATATTTAATTATATATTAGTTAATATTTTATATATTTTATTTTAATTATATATTTAATTATATATTAGTTAATTATATATATATATTTAAAATATATATATATTTTAATATTTTCTATTTTATTTTTTAGGGCTATACGGACTCGAACCGTAGACCTTCTCGGTAAAACAGATCAAACTGATTATTATCAAAATGATTCGAACTTTTTCAAAGACCCAACATGCATTTTTTTTGCATTGGGCTCGTTCATTAACTGATATAAATAATCAGTTAGTCTACCATAATTCTCTTGGCAGAAAGATAAGAAGATGGCTCCATGTGCTCTGATTTATGGATTCCGATCCGAGAGCACTACCAAAGTGTTTCAAAGAGGGATTTATCCTGACGTAGGTCTGCTTTTTTTTGGCTTAGATCAACCTAAGTTAAATGGAATCTCCATCGCCCCGCTTCTGCTTAAAGAATTAAATATGAAACTTCATACACCTTAAAGTTCATAGGATAGGACGAAAAGAGAATTTTTTGAGGTCCTTATACTCATTATGCCTAGCATTGAATAGACTGGGTATTCACCTTATCAAGGTCTTAAATCAATGATGGGTTCTATTGGGCGTCTAAAAAGGCACCTAAATTGGACCGAACCTTTTATGTCAGGCTATTGTTCTTTTGTTCCCTAAAAGTCATGGAGTAAGACATCGATTTCTCAATAAGTCTTTTGATTACATGATGGACTCCTTTGAAAAAAAAAAACATTGGCGCGCGTGTAAACGAGGTGCTCTACCTAACTGAGCTATAGCCCTTGTGTTTGTGATACATATTTTATCATGTCGATAATTTCTTGTCAAGATAAATATTATATGATCCAACATCCTATTTCTTTGATCTCTTTGATCCGTATTGCTTATAAATAATTTTCCATTTATAATTAATATTACATTTATAACCGGGACGGATTCCATTTCTTTCTCTTTAGTGATGATAAATGACCTACTTAACTCAGTGGTTAGAGTATTGCTTTCATACGGCAGGAGTCATTGGTTCAAATCCAATAGTAGGTAGAACTTATTAGATATCAGAATCAATGCTATCTAATAAGTTTTTTTACTCACCTTATTTACTTTATTGATTTTTTTTCTCTTTTTCGTTCCATTCTATTTCATTTTTGAATTGAAAAAAAAAAATTTTTCGTTGTATTAGAATCGGATTCTACTTATGATTCTCTTCAATTGGCCGAATAAAAATAAAAAAAAAATAGGGTGTATAAACAGAACTTCTGTTTATACAGAAGTTCTT